CTTTTGTATCTTCATCCATAGATCCTTTATTCATACTCATTCAATTGGAAGAGTTAATCCAATCCAAAAAAATTATGCTTCGCGACTCCATATCCATAATCCAATCTTTTTTATTCAATTTCTAATCGGCCTTTGGATACAAATCGTGAGAATGTATATTCTTCCTCAAATATACTATTGAGAGGTAAAGGATTAAACCTTTTTAAGAAATAAAGTTTTTGATCGGAATATGAAAAAAACTGAAAGACCCCTTAACTATTTAAGTTTTTGATAGAACGAATCACACTTTTACCACTAAACTATACCCGCTACATATTTATTATTGTATATGAATGGACCATTTGTCGAACAAAAGAGTGAGGCGCAATCAAGATAGCATCAGAATCATGAAAATTTTAGCGTTGACGCTTCGTCCCGCCGGGGACTTAAATAGGCGAAGAGCAGAAAGCTTACTTAAATAACATAAAAAAAGTTATAGTTATATTATACTTTTCTTTTCGTTTGATACGAAGTCATTACTGACAGTCCCGGTCTGAAAGAATCATTGAAGCTGGATCATAGAAAGGATGAAATCTGCATACATGGTTTCTTTTTTTTTTTCAACTTCTCTTTCAACTGCCAGATCTTACTTATGAATTAAGAATTCGGGTCAATTGGATCTCAATTGTTCAAATAAAGCTTGTCTCTTGAACAAATAAATGAGTTATATTATAACTACGTTTATAAATAAATATGTGTGTTTAATATTTGATATTTTTTTTTTTTTCTTTTTCATTTTAATACTTTTTATTGTTTAATATATGTACATATATATGTACATAATAAATATATATATATGTTTTTTATTCCAGTTTCTTTTTCCAGTAAGTAATAAATTGATAAAAAGAAAAAAAAAAAAAAAATATATTAATTTCATATTATTAATATGAAATTAATATTAATAATATTAAGTAATAATATTAAGATTAAGTATTAATATAATATTAAGTATTAATAATAAGAAATGACACTTCAACAAGTATTTTTGATTGATATCAAATCATTATTAAATCATTTTATCTATGGAAATACTGGCCTGGCCCGGCCAGTACTTAAACCAAGCCGGGGGAATAAACCTTTCGTACAAAATAGAAGAAGTAGGGTATTTTTCTATGGGGGATATCCGTTTCGAATCATTATCTAAATTGAATTCCTGATCAAATTTCTTCTTATATATATATATTTTTTTATCCTATATATAGATATATATTGCTTTATTGTTCTTTTTATATATCTTTATAAGTTTATAATAAAATAACTTATAAGTTATATTATAATGTTTATTTATATATGTTATATAATTGTTATAATATTTTATATATCTTTATCTTATATCTTTTTTTTTATTATAAAAAATATTATAAATAAATATATATATATTTATAAAAAATAAAGAATATAATTTAATAGAATATAAATAAAAGAATATATAAAATATATATATATAAAAAAAAAAAATAGATAAATAAAAAAGTAAAACGAAGGTTTTTATCAATCTTTACTTCACGTGTCACATCACATAAAAAATTTTCCATTTTTAAACGGGGATGGGAATGGGGAGAGATGGCTGAGTGGACTAAAGCGGCGGATTGCTAATCCGTTGTACGAGTTATTCGTACCGAGGGTTCGAATCCCTCTCTCTCCGCTTCTTCTTATTACTTGAGACTTTCGAATTCGAAGGAATTTCGATCCCTTGATTTTATCATAGGTAAATGTATGGAATAGATAAAATCATAAGAAAAAAAAATTTAGAAAAAGCAGGAAAAACGAAAAATATCTTTTTTTTATTCCTCACGTCCAGGATTACGCCCTGGATCATTAGATAAAAATCCGAAGATGAAGAGAGAAATAAAGAATATCACTACTGTATAAACGAATAATTTGAGAGTAAGCATTACACAATCTCCAAGATCTTTTTTTTTGAAAAAGGGAATAGGTTACTTATTTTTTACTTTACCGCATACACTATTTTGTTTTGACATGACACCCCCCCAAAAATGAAGTGTTTTTTGAAAAGAAAGTCATTTTCACGAATTTCTTTGGAATAAGATTTTGATTCCTTCGTTATCAAAAATTTCTTGTCATATGAATAATTAGGTATTGTAGGCAACCTAATAAAGTCTTTGCTCACTGTAAGGTCAGAACGAGGAAATAAGTTGATCAAAATTCATCGCTGCGGTTATTCAATATACAAGAATTTCTATTTTTGAATCGAGGGTTCATAATGTAAGACTTATCTGGTCTTATCAATTTTTCGAATTTTTATTTATCGAATAAATCATGAATTTAGCAGAGTATTAAATCATCGAAAACTTACAGCAGCTTGCCAAACAAAGGCTAAGAGAAAAAAAAGTACAGGTATGACAGGCATAACATCTACGATTGGATTTAAAAAGGCATAAGCTTCGGGCAATTTGGCGAAGAAAAAACTACTCGAATAAAAGACAGAATTAAGACAGATGCAGATTAAACTAAAGATATTAAGCATAACAAAATTTCGTTCTTGTAGATTAGATAATTTTATTCTGATTGAGTTTTTTTTATAAGGGAAAAAAAAGACAAGTCAAAAAATCTTTCTTTTTTTTCGAACTCTCTCAAATAAAAATCTTTCCTTCCATTCTCAAATGAGAATACAAGGAATTCCATTTTCATACAATATCTTAACTGAATTCCCTGTAATGATCAATGAATTTTTTTGATTCTATATCTACATGTGTTGAATCCTAGCAACAATATATCCCCAATGTATTTATTTATTGGGTTGGAATTGACGAATAACCAATACCAATATTAATGTTTATTAGTGTCGAATAGAAATTCGAAATGGGGCGTGGCCAAGCGGTAAGGCAGCGGGTTTTGGTCCCGTTACTCGGAGGTTCGAATCCTTCCGTCCCAGATCGTTTCCATCAGAAACGAAAGATGGGATCACATCGTATCCCACATGAAACATAAAATTGTTAACGAGAACAATCTTTTGTTCTGAATTCTAAGAATGATTCTTAGAATCATATTTTTTCTTTCATTTGGTTTCTCACAAACGTAATCAAGTGTCAAATGTGGGTGGAAATAAATATCTTTTTTTTTTTTGAATTCAAAAAAGAAATTCTGGGTTTATCATTCACATTCAGGATATGTTCGTACTACTCAATATTCATTTTAAAGTTAGTTACTTATGGAAACTTTATGTCCCATATCTATGAAATGTCAATTCTCACATGAAGCATTCTGAATTGAAATGTGAATGAAAGAAAGGCCTCTTTATTCCCTTACCAAGGGTAAAAAGCCTAAAGTAAATAAATGGGGTATCCCAATTCCACAGTCTATGTGGAGACTAAAGAGTAGGGAGTTTTTGGTACTAATTTCATCACTGGTCTTAAAACTTCTAAAGCCGGTGTGGGAAAAAAATAGTAAAAACGAATTGATCTGGACCCCATTTTTTTGTATTTTATCTAGTTCATCTTATATCTTATCCGGTTCAAATGAATAATTGGAAATCAATGTAATGTAGCGATTGGGGGGAAATTCGTATATTGCATCTACTTGACTTTATGAAATTGATGGAAAAGAAAAATTCTTGAACCTGAAGTAAAACAAAATCCGTATTGTATAAAATAAAAAAGTTTTATTAATAATTGATTTTGTTCCGGGATTGCAAATCTATTAATATTAAAGGTTCTTCTTTTGAGGTTTATAGTTTATTTGTTCGAGAAAAATGGATCCTTCATGATTGATCGTCCCGAACAATCTTTTTAAGATGTAAATAAGTCTTAAGCAAACTTATTTATTCGTCTTTTTTAGAAATATGTTTCATTCATATGATAGAATATAGAGTTAAATAAATTGGATCCTTGCCGAGCCTTCCCCGGATAAATACTTATCTATCCATAGATAGATAGATAGAAAGTATGTACTATTATATACCGGTATACACACACCGGTTGAGCCAATGACTATTCATGATTCCATATTGAATCAATTACATACCGGTTTGAAATAAAATTAGAGGAATGTTATGGTAAAACTTCGTTTGAAACGATGTGGTAGAAAGCAACGTGCGACTTGAAGGACATGATCGGCTGTGGATTCTTACATCCACCATTTTCTATAGGAATGAAGATGTTCTTAGCTCGACATAGTTTGTTCTGCTCTGTTAGGAACCTAATTTGTGTTAGGTTGTAAGTAAATAGTACATGATGGAGCTCGAGCAGAAAGGATTGATTCGTTTATCAGGGGGAAGAATCTAGGGTTAGTAACTATCAATAAGTTAGACCAACTTTGTAAGTATATCCTCAATATATAAATCGAAAGGTTAAAAAAATCGAAAAATCAAAGAAGTTTGAAAAATAAAAAGTAAAATTTTTCAGAATTGGTAAAACTATTTCGATCAAAAGTGTATCACAAGGGAATCCACCGTTCATATTCTATTTCTATAGTATAGAAAAAAATAACAAAAAACAAAAAGGTATGTTGCTGCTCTTTTGAAAGGAGTAAGGATCACCGAAGTAATGTCTAAACCCAATGATTTCACAAAGCAAAGATAAAGGATTCCGGAACAAGTAAACACTATTTTCAATTGTCTCAACAATTGAATCAGAATGAGGAATAAAAATAGATTCGAGATGAGACAAACGAAAGAGGTTAGAGACGGCTCAATAAATGTCTAAGGGTTTCCCTTCGAACTCTGTCAGAATTACCCAACTTGAGTTATGAGTACGAATGAGATTTCTTTTTTTCTGTAAGGAAGAATAAAAAAACGACTCAAATCATAGTCTAATTCATGATTTTATGGATCCATTTGCCATTATATACATATACATATACAGAAATTTAGAATCCTTTTTTTCTCGAGCCGTATGAGGAGAAAACCTCCCATACGTTTCTAGGGGGGGCATTGTTTATTTACATCTATTCCAATGAGCCATCTACCGAATCGTTGCAATTGATGTTCGATCCCGAAGAGAAGGAAGAGATCTGAGAAAAGTAGGTTTTTACGACCCGATAAACAATCAAACTTATTTAAATGTTCCTGTTATTCTATATTTCCTTGAAAAAGGTGCTCAACCTACGGGAACTGTTTGTGATATTTTAAGGAAGGCGGAATTATTTCAAGAAAGAACTTCGATTCGAGTTAATTAAAGGAAAAAAACAAAATTAATAAATAAAAAAAAAGGGGGGGGGAACTAGTATCTATCTTTGTGTAATTATTTACACACAATTTGCCTTTTTCTTGCTGTATTCATACTTAATTTACTTTTTTTTTTTTTTCTTGTTTTGTTTGTTGCGGGAATCCACCAACAAACAGGGGGTTAATCTTGCTTATCGTACCTCTATTGATTGAATAAACCCGAGATTTTTTCTTTACTTTACCTCTTTCGTATTTTTTTCATCCAAATTTATTATTTATGTTTATGTTGTGCCAATCCAACACAAGTCCTTATTTGATTTACTTAAATTTGTTTTCTTAACATTGGATTCATATTGACAATGGTGCATCGAAGAAATATAATTCGATCGTAGATAAATAGATCCGTTTATCTCCACCCCATATTGGTTTTTTCTTTCCTTCACTTCAGTCAAATGATGGGTTTGCCCTGCCGGATTTACTGGCATACAAGATGTATTTTCTTAACGAAAAAGAAAAGAAAATTGATAAAGAAAATGGTGGTTTGTCACAATTTTGACATCTCTATTGGGAATCTGTTGTTGTTTAATCCGATCTGTCCATTTTGATATTTTGGTGTTTTTAATTGATCAACAAATCTTTCTTTTCGATTTGTTCTAGTTCAATGTTTTGACGGGGTCGTGCAGTGCAATTCAATTGATTTTTTTATTTTGACCGTATTTACATATCCTATTTATTTTATTCGGGTTGCTAACTCAACGGTAGAGTACTCGGCTTTTAAGTGCGACTATGATCTTTTACACATTTGGATGAAGCAACAGATTCGTCCAGACTATTGGTAGAGTCTATAAGACCACGACTGATCCTCAAAGGTAATGAATGGAAAAAACAGCATGTCGTAATAAAATATTATTATTATTTTTATGATTATTTAATTAATTATTTAATTTATTTATTTAATTTATTATTTAATTAAAGTAGAACTTTGAGTTTATCCTTACCGGATCGTTACAAATTTTTTTTTTTGGAAGTGAAAAAAAAATTCACATTTACAGTTGGGTCTAGTGAATAAATGGATAGAGCCCTATGGCTCTAATTCTGGTGAAATAAAAAGCAACGAGCTTTTGTTCTTAATTTGAATGATTACCCGATCTAATTAGACGTTAAAGATAGATTAGTGCCTGATGCGGGAAAGGGTGGGTTCTTTTGTGAGTGGACCATTGATTTTCTTTCTTTTTTTTTTAATGAATCCTAATTATTCTTTATTATGAATTGGAGACGGATGTGTAGAAGAAACAGTATACTGATAAAGAGAATTTATTCCAAAGTCAAAAGAGCGATCGAGTTGCAAAAATAAAGGATTTTTGACCCTCTTGTAATTATAACGAACATAAACCAATTGGATAGAAAAGGAGAGGAAAAAGATCTGTTGATTGGACTCCCCTGTTTCCTTTGTTTGTGGGATATATATTCTTTTCTTACTGTAATTATATACATAATATATACCCTGTTCTGACCATATTGCACTATGTATCATTTGATAACCCCAAAAATGAAATGGGTCCTGCCTCTGGTTCAAGTAGAAATGTAAATGGAAGAATTACAAGGATATTTAGAAAAAGATAGATCTCGGCAACAACACTTTCTATATCCGCTTCTCTTTAAGGAGTATATTTACACATTTGCTCATGATCGTGGTTTAAATGGTTCGATTTTTTACGAATCCACGGAAATTTTTGGTTATGACAATAAATCTAGTTCAGTACTTGTGAAACGTTCAATTATTCGAATGTATCAACAGAATTATTTGATTTATTCGGTTAACGATTCTAACCAAAATCGATTCGTTGGGTACAACAATTATTTTTATTTTCATTTTTATTCTCAGATGATATTGGAAGGTTTTGCAGTCATTGTGGAAATTCCATTCTTGCTGCGATTAGTATCTTCCCTTGAAGAAAAAAAAATACCAAAATCTCAGAATTTGAATTTACGATCTATTCATTCAATATTTCCCTTTTTGGAGGACAAATTATCGCATTTAAATTATGTGTCAGATATACTAATACCTTATCCCATCCATCTGAAAATCTTGGTTCAAATCCTTCAATGCTGGATCCAAGATGTTCCTTCTTTACATTTATTGCGATTCTTTCTTCACGAATATCATAATTGGAATAGTCTTATTACTCCGAATAATTCTATTTTTTTTTTTTCAAAAGAAAATAAAAGACTATTTAGGTTCCCATATAATTCTTATGTATCTGAATGCGAATTTGTATTAGTTTTTCTTCGTAAACAATCTTCTTATTTACGATTAACATCTTCTGGAGCTTTTC